TAAATAATATGAATAAATTAAAACCTAGAAATAAAATATGTTTTCAAAATAATAGAAACATACATAAAAATTTAAATTTATTAAAATTAAAATCAAAAAAATGGAATTTATTTAAAAAAAGATTAAGATATAAAAAAGAAATAAAACCTGAAAAACGTAAAAAATTTTTTCAAAAAAGATTATTTGAAAAACAACAATTTCAAAATTTTTATGGATGTATTCATAATTATCAATTAAAAAATATATTTCAAAAATTATCTCAAAAAAAAAATAAAATAAATATATTTAAAAAATTTGTTATTTTATTAGAAAGTCGTTTAGACATTAATCTTGTTAGATTAAAATTAGTAAAAACTGTTTTTCAAGCAAAACAATTAATTAACCATAAAAAAATAAAAGTTAATAATAAAATCATAAACAAACCTAATTTTTTATTAAAAAAAGGAGACATTATTTATATTATTAAATAAAAATGTATAAAAAGAAAAAAAATTTAGCAAAACAATTTGATAAAAAATTTTATAAACAAAAATTTAAACAAAAAAATAATAAATATTTTTATAAACAAAAAATAATATTTATTATATTTTAGGTGAAAAAAACCAGAAAAACCTTTAACAACATCCTATTTACATAGAAATAAAAAACTTAAAATAGGTATTTTTTTTAAAACACCTTCTTTAAAAACAATTTTATATCCTTTTCATTTAAATTTAAAATTAATTAATGAATATTTAAAAAAAAAATAAAAATTTAAACTATTTAAATGGTTTAAGTATAAACATTAATAATTACAGCATTAAGTGAATGCCTTGGCATTAATTTTATTTTTAGGACGTAAAAAATGCGAAAAGCTATATTAAATGATATTTTATTTTGCAATATAGATTTCCTAAAGAAAACTTTTTTTTTGTGAAAATTTAAAAACCAGTGAATTGAAATATCTTAGTAACTGTTTAAAAAAATCAAACGAGATTCCGTTAGTAATGACGAATGAAAATGGAAATTAGGTTTATAAAACTGTAAAATAATTATTTGAAAAATTTTGAAAAATTTACTTAAAAAGGTGAAAGTCCTGTAAAATAATTATTATTTTTATAATAGTAAAAAGAGATATGTGTAATCTTTTTTGAATATTGGGGAACCACCCTCAAAACCTTTTAAAAATTAATGATCGATAGTGAACAAGTACTGTAAAGGAAAGGTGAAAAAGAACTTTCGAGTTTGAAATAATTCTGAAACTTAATGTTAATAATCAATTGGAACTTAAAAAGTGACAGTGTACCTTTTGCATAATGGGCCAGCAAGTTTATTTTTATAGCAAGCTTAATTTTTTAAAGTAGGCGTAGATAAATCAAGTTTTAAAAAGCTTTAGTTATATAAATAAGACCCGAAACTGAGTGATCTAACCATGAACAGATTGAAAAATAGGTAAAACTATTTGGAGGATCGAACTCACATATGTGGCAAAATATGGAGATGATTTGTGGTTAGGAGTGAAAGGCTAATCAAACTCAGAGATAGCTGGTTTTCCGCGAAATCTATTGAAGTAGAGCATTTAAAATCTTTTTTTGGGGTAGAGCACTCATTGAGCTAGGGGGTGTAAAAACTTACTAAATTCTTGGAAACTCCGAATACAAAAAAACGTAATTTAAATAGACAGACATTAGGCGCTAAGGTCTTTTGTCAAGAGGGAAACAGCCCAGATTGATCGCTAAGGTCTCTAAATAATATTCTAAGTGAAAAAGGAAGTGAAAAAATAATTACAATCAACAGGTAGGCTTGGAAGCAGCCATCCTTTAAAGAAAGCGTAATAGCTCATTGGTCTAGTTTTTTTGCGCCTAAAATGTATCGAGACTTAAGAAATTTACCGAAGCGGCAAGTTTTATTTTTGATAAAATAAAACGGTAGCGGAACATTCTGTATGTTGATAAAGATATATTGTGAAATATATTGAAAATATCAGAAAAGAAAATGCTGGCATTAGTAACAAAAAATAATGATTTAGAATCATTATCACCGTAAATTCAAGGGTTTCTATGTTAAAATGTATTACATAGAGTGAAGCGGCCCCTAAGAAAGATTTGACGAAAGCAAATTTTGATGGGATAATTTTTAAATTAAATTTTTTTAAAAAAGTGACAAAAATTTTAAATTTTTCAGGAAATAACTTTTTTAACTAAAAACCGTACCCTAAACCGACACAGGTGAATAGGTCGAGTAGACTAAGGTGGATGAGAGAATTATATTGAAGGAACTCGGCAAAATGACTTTGTAACTTCGGGATAAAAAGTACCTAATTTTTTTAAAATTAGGTGTCACAAAATAGGGGGTTGCGACTGTTTAATAAAAACTTAGGACTCTGCTAAATGGTAACATGATGTATAGGGTCTGACACCTGCCCGGTGCTGGAAGATTAAAAGGAAATGTTTACGCATTAAATAGAAGTCCCAGTAAACGGCGGCCGTAACTCTGACGGTCCTAAGGTAGCGAAATTCCTTGTCGGGTAAGTTCCGACCTGCATGAATGGTGTAACGACATCCCCGCTGTCTCCAATATAAACTCAGTGAATTTGAATTATCCGTGAAGATGCGGATTTTCTATAGTTAGACGGAAAGACCCCGTGAACCTTTACTACATCTTTATATTGTTATTTTATCTAATATGTGTAGCATAAGTGGTAATCATTGAGACTTTTACGCTAGTAAATTGTTTAGATATACTTGAAATACCACTCTTATTAACATAAATAACTAATATTTTTGAAAAATAGACAGTGTATGGTTGGTAGTTTGACTGGGGCGGTCACCTCCTAAAGAGTAACGGAGGTGCACAAAGGTAAGCTCAAATTGGACATTAAAATCAATTGTAGAGTGTAATGGTAAAAGCTTGCTTGACTGTAAGATAGACATATCAAACAGGGACGAAAGTCGGTCATAGTGATCCGATAATTCTTTGTGGAAAGATTATCGCTCAACGGATAAAAGGTACTCCGGGGATAACAGGCTGATGACTCCTAAGAGCTCCTATCGACGGAGTCGTTTGGCACCTCGATGTCGACTCATCACATCCTGGAGCTGAAGAAGGTTCCAAGGGTTCGGCTGTTCGCCGATTAAAGTGGTACGTGAGTTGGGTTTAGAACGTCGTGAGACAGTTTGGTTCCTATCTTCTATAGATATTTTGAAAAATGAAAGATTCTAACTCTAGTACGAGAGGACCGAGAAGGGTAAATCTCTGGTGTATCGGTTGTTGAAAAGCATCGCCGAGTAGCTAAATTTATTTTGGATAATTACTGAAAGCATCTAAGTAAGAAACCATTCTTAAAATTTTTTCATATAAAAACTGTAAAAGACTATTACATTGATAGGTTTTAAGTGTAAGTATTGTAAAATATTTAGCTTAAAAATACTAAACGTTTAAAAATAAAAATATAATTATTTCTTTGTAGCTCAATGGTAGAGCAAATGGCTGTTAACCATTAGGTTGTAGGTTCAAATCCTATCAAAGAAGTTTTTATATTTAGGTCGAATAGCCAAGTCAGGTTTAAGGCAGTAGTTTGCTAAACTATCAGTTAATTTTTTAACTCGTGGGTTCAAATCCCACTTCGACTTATTTATTAATAAAGCCTTATAAAATAAGATGATGTAGTTTAATGGTAGAGCGTGGGAATCATAATCCTAATGTTGTAGGTTCAAATCCTACCATCATTATTCTGTTTAAATTGTTTTTAAAATAATTTTCAATCGGAAGGTAGCATAGTCTGGCTAATGCATCTGTTTTGGGAACAGAAGATCAAAGGTTCGAATCCTTTTCTTCCGAAAATAGACAATAAGATGAGATAGAGTAATAGGTTAACTTATCAGGCTCATAATCTGAAGATGTAGGTTCAAATCCTACTCTCATCATTTTATTCTAAAATAAAAAATAAAAATTTATGATTCAAATTCAAACAAAAATAAAAATAAATGATAATAGTGGTATAAAAATAGGACAATGTATTAAAATTTATAAAAAGAAAGTTGGAAAAATTGGAGATACAATTTTAATTTCTGCAAAAAAATTACGTTTAAATAAAAAAAAAAAAATAAAAATAGTTAAAGGTGATTTATTTAAAGCATTAATTGTTCATACAAAATATCAAAAAATAAGTACAATTGGTAATATAATTAAATTTGATAAAAATTGTGTAATTATTTTAAATAATCAAAATAAACCTTTAGGAACACGTATATTTGGTCCAATCACTTCTGAATTTAGAAAACAAAAAAATTTTAAGATATTATCTTTAGCGTCAAATATTTTATAAAATTATATGAAACAAAATTTACAAAATCATTATCAAAATATTATTATGCAGGATCTTTTAACTAAATTAAATTTTAAAAATATATTTGAAATTCCTAAAATAACTAAAATTTGTTTAAATTTAGGTTTTAAAAATGCAAATATTGAAAAAAAAAAATTAATTAACATAATCTTACTTTTGAAATTAATAACAAATCAAAAACCAAAAATAACTAAATCAAAAAAAAATAATATTTTTTTAAAAATAAAAAAAAATTCGATAATTGGTTGCAAATTAACATTACGAAAAAAAAATATTTTTATTTTTTTAGAAAAACTTCTAATATTTATTTTACCAAATATAAATCAAATAAAATTTAATTTAAAAAATAAAAATATTTTAAATTTACAGATTAAAAATATTTTATCTTTTTTTGAATTGAAAACTGAATTTTTAAGATTTCAAAATATACCTTCAATAGATATATCTATTCATACAAATGCAAAAAATAATAATGAATTATTTTTATTATTAAATTCATTTTTTATTATCAAAAATAAATAATTATTAGCAAAAATAGCTCAATGGTAGAGTATAACCTTGCCAAGGTTAATGTTGAGGGTTCGAATCCCTTTTTTTGCTTTTATGGACCCAAAGGCAGTATTTGGTATTTCCATTTTCAATTTTTATGGGAATAATAACAGAATTGACATTTGTGATTATAGATTAATTGGTAAATCTTTTATCTTCCAAGTAAATGTTGTGGGTTCAAGTCCCACTAATCACATTTTAATTAATGGAGAAATGGCTGAGTGGTTAAAAGCGGCAGACTGTAAATTTGTTGAATTAATTTCTACGTAGGTTCAAATCCTACTTTCTCCAATAATATTTTAGTATAGACATAATTTTATAAATATTATAAATCTAAATTTAAATTCCCTTAGATTAAAAAGTATTTTAAATAAAATTTTATTTTTATAACTTGAATTTAATTAATTTCAGATTTTATAAAATTTTTTTGATTTATAATATTTATATTTTCGAATTTTTTAAAACAGGAAAAATGGGACTTGAACCCATAACAATAATTTTGGAGACTATGATTTTACCAATTAAACTATTTTCCTAAAATTTTTAAATTAATTTAAGAATGTTTTAAAGATCTCTTCCAGACACAGGTTCCCCTACGACTACCTTGTTACGACTTCATCAAAGTTACTAATTACTTTTTAGGGATTTTAACGTATTTAATAAAATTTATAAATTATTTTATTAATCAAATAATTATTTAAAAATATTAAATAATTAAAAATCATTTTAAAAATAACTAACTTCCTTGATGTGACGGGCGGTGTGTACAAAGTCCAGTAACATATTCACCGCAACATGCTGTTTTGCGATTACTAGCGATTCCAACTTCATAAGGGCGAGTTTCAGCCCTTAATTCGAACTGAGATAATTTTTAAAGATTTGCTCCAACTTTGAATCATTATTGCCTCTCATTGTAATTATCATTGTAGCACGTGTGTAGCCCAACTCATAAGGGCCATGAAGACTTGACGTCATCCCCACCTTCCATTAACCTATCATTAATTTTTTCATTAGAGTGCTTTTATTTTTTAAATAAAGTGGCAACTAATGATAAGGGTTGCGCTCGTTAAAGGATTTAACCAAACATTTCACAACACGAGCTGACGACAGCCATGCAACGCCTGTTTTTTATAAAATTTTTTTTATAAAAATTAGCAAGAGTTGGTAAGGTTCTGCGCGTATTATCGAATTAAACCACATGCTCCACCGCTTGTGTAGACTCCCGTCAATTCCTTTGAATTTCAATCTTGCGATTATACTTTTCAGGCGGAGTGCTTAACGCGTTAGCTGTTATATCTAAAAATTCTAAATATTAGCACTCATCGTTTACAGCATGGACTACCGGGGTCTCTAATCCCGTTCGCTACCCAAGCTTTCGTTTCTCAGTGTCAGTATATACCCAGATAATTGCCTTCGCCTTTGGTCTTCCTTCTATTATCAACGTATTTTATCACTCCAATAGAAATTCCATTATCCTCTATTTATACTCAAGTTTATCAGTTTTGAAAAAATGTATAAAGTTGAGCTTTAATTTGTTTTTTTCAACTTAATAAACCACCTACAAACTCTTTACGCCTAATCATTCCGAATAATGCTCGCTCCTCCCGTATTACCGCGGCTGCTGGCACGGGTATTAGCCGGAACTTCTTTTTTAAGTACTGTCATTTTCCTCCTTAATGAAAGAGCTTTACAACCTAATTAGCCTTCATCACTCACTCGGTATTGCTGGATCAAGCTTTCGCTCATTGTCCAAAATTCCCCACTGCTGCCTTTAAAAAAGTTTGGGCCGTGTCTCAGTCCCAATGTGGCTGATCATTCTTTCAAACCAGCTAAAGATAATAGGCTTGGTAGTCTTTTAAACGACCAACTACCCTAATCTTGCGCAAACTCATCTTTTAACGTTAAAAAACTTTAATTGATTTATTCAGTATTTTTATATATAATTATTCTGAATTAAAAGGTAGATAATTCACGTGTTACTCACCCGTTCGCTATGTTTTATAAAAACATTCAACTTGCATGTGTTAAGCATACCGATAGCATTTATTCTGAGCCAGGATCAAACTCTATTTATATTCTATATTAATTAATTAATAATAATTTTTAAAATAACAAAAATTTTAAAATTTATATAACATAACATTCTTATATTGATTTTAATTTTATCTTAAAGGATCGAATTTTTTCATTTTTTTGAATATATAAACTTAAAATGATAAATTTAGTATTGATTGAAGTAATTTCTAAAAAAACTGTTTTATCTTATAAATTAAAATTATTTTAAATTTTTTTGTTTTATTTTGTTATATTATTTTTTTGTGATTTTGTCCATAGGTATTTAATCGTCTTTAAAATCGCCCCAAACAAGACCACCATTTTTATGTCGCAATATTGTTGAAAGAGGACGATTTAAGGATTGATTTTCATTAATTCCTTTTTGTAATAGAAAATTTTTAATTTCCAATAATAATTTAATTTCTTCTTTAGATAAATTAACAGAATTTTCATTTAATTTCTGTAAAGCTGATAAAACACCATTTTGATCTATTTTATGTAAATCCTTTGATAATTCACCTAACGATTTAATTGATTCTAATATTGAATTATTAAAAAAATCTGTGTTATATAACCAAAAACCACCTCCTATGAAGCTTAAAAAGATTAAAAAATATATTAAATTTTTTAATGTTAAATAATCAGATAAATTTAATTGTTGATTTTCAACTTCTAAATTTTCTAAGTTTTCCAATGATTGAAGTATTTTTTCTTGATTTAATAATAATGATTCATAATCATTTTCAAGACCGATAAACTCTCTTATCGTTAATTTTATATATTTTATCATAATTTTTTAATAATTTGCTCAGTTTTTAAAACTGTATTTTCTGGATAACATAAAAAATTTTTTTATAAAACGATTTTATCCCATTACAAATAAAAATTTTTATTAAATTAAATTAAAAAATAAAACATAGATAATAACTATTCATCAAAGAATAAGTTATTATCTATTTTTTGTTTTTTAGCTATCTGAATATCAAAATCAAACTTTTGATTCTCTTTTAACTCTTCTTCAAAAGAACTCCGTCTTCGTTTTAACAAGTTTTGTTCTTCTTTTAATTCTGAAATTACTCCTGAAAAATCTACTTTATTCCAAAAATGACGTGTATCCATATCTAGTTGTAATTTATGGATTTTGTCATTTAAAACTCCAATCTTTTCATCTGTAAGACTTATATCCTTTTTACTTTCTGCGATTTTTTTTGTAAATAAATTTTTTCTCCATTTAATAAAATCTGCTTTATCTTTTTCTTTTTGATATTCAAATTGAGTTTGTTGAAGTTTATATTGCTTATTCTGTGTTGTTACGCTATAATAATTCAAGTATCCTGTAAACAAACTACCCGCAGTTGCACTTGTCATCACCGTTATACCATGTTTTTTTATTATATTTTTAAGTTCATTAAAATGAATATATCTTTTTTGAATATAAAATAAAGATTGATTTTTCTTAAATTGTTGATTATTTATTTTTAATAAAATTTTTATAGAATTATAATCTAAATCTTCTCTATTTTGTTCCATATTTTTAGGAGTAAATATCAATTTTTTTTCGATTAAATTAAATATATTAAATATTAATAATAAAAAAAAAAAGAAAATTGAGATATTATAAGAATAATTTAATATATAAAAGAAAATATTTAAACCCCAACTAGAAAGTACAAATCCTGTTAAAAAAATAAGTAATTTTTGATATTTTTCATGTTCGACATAATTAAAATACTCAAAAACAATGCCATATAAATTATTTTTAATTATTAAAAAAGAATATAAAAACCAATTGAATATATATGTATTTTTTATTTTTATTGTTAATAAAGACCATTGACTAATAAACATAATTGATATGAAAATAATGGTTGGGTATAAATAAATAGAAGAAATTTGAAATAATATTTGATTTAATTTGAATATTATTAAATTTAAAAAAGTTATACATAGTATATAATCTACATATAATATATTAAAGTTATTTAATTTTGTTGAAAAGTTTTGTATTTTTTTTTTATGTTTTGTAACATATTTTTATTTTTGTATAATGTTTAACATTTTTTATTTAAGTAAAATATCTTAAACAATAAACTATTTTAAATAATATAATATATATTATATTTTATTTTCTTCTTAAAGGCTTAAAAAAAATAAAAATTAATTTTTTTAAAGCCTTTAAGAAGAAAATAAAATATAATTAATTTTATAATTTATTTTTAAATAAATTAATTTTATATATATTAAAAAATAATATAATAAATTTTAACAAATATTATGATAATCAAAAATTATATAAATAAACAATTTACTTTTTTAGATATGGCAGAACCTTGGCAATTAGGTTTTCAAGATCCTGCAACTCCCGTTATGGAAGGTATTATTAACTTTCATCATGATTTAATTTTTTTTTTAATTGTAGTTACAGTATTCGTTTGTTGGATGTTATTTAGAGTTATTACTCTTTTTGATGAAAAAAAAAATAAAATTCCAGCTACTGTTGTACATGGTGCTACTATTGAAATTATTTGGACTTCAATTCCAGCTTTAATTTTATTAATTGTAGCAATTCCTTCGTTTGCATTATTATATTCTATGGATGAAGTAATTGATCCTATTATTACATTAAAAGTTATTGGAAGTCAATGGTATTGGAGTTATGAATATTCTGATAATTTAGAATTTTCCGATGAACCTTTAGTTTTTGATAGTTATATGGTACAAGAAGATGATTTAGCGATAGGTCAATTTAGAATTTTAGAAGTAGATAATCGTGTAGTAGTTCCAACTAATAGTCATATTCGAGTATTAATTACAGCTTCTGATGTTTTACATTCATGGGCTATTCCTTCATTGGGTATAAAATTAGATGCATGCCCTGGACGTTTAAATCAAACATCAATGTTTATAAAAAGAGAAGGTGTTTTTTATGGTCAATGTAGTGAAATTTGTGGAGTAAATCACGGATTTATGCCAATTGTTGTTGAAGCAGTTTCATTAGAAGATTATTTAATTTGGTTAAAGAATAAAATCAATTTTGATTTTAATATTTAATAAAAAATTTTATGCTATTTAAAATTATAAGTATATTTTTTTTAATATTATTATTATTTACTGATATTAAACAATTATTAAATAAAATTCAACAATTTTTTAATAAATAAAACTTAATTAAAAAAACCAACGCTTTTTTTAATTAAAATCTCAAAAATAATTTTGCATTTAATTAAAATAAATTTTTTACATATTCAAAAAATGAATTTTCAAAATATTAAAAATTGGTCAACAAGATGGCTTTTTTCAACAAATCATAAAGATATTGGTACTTTATATTTAATTTTTAGTGCTTTTGCAGGTATTGTGGGAACAACACTTTCTATTTTAATTAGAATAGAATTAGCACAACCAGGTAATCAAATTTTTATGGGAAATCATCAATTATATAATGTTGTTGTTACTGCACACGCTTTTGTAATGGTTTTCTTTTTAGTTATGCCTGCTTTAATTGGTGGATTTGGTAACTGGTTTGTTCCATTAATGATTGGAGCTCCTGATATGGCATTTCCACGAATGAATAATATAAGTTTTTGGTTATTACCTCCAGCTTTATTATTATTAATTTCTTCAGCTATTGTTGAATCAGGAGCGGGTACAGGTTGGACTGTGTACCCCCCTTTATCAAGTGTACAAGCACATTCTGGGCCTTCAGTAGATTTAGCTATTTTTAGTTTACATTTAACAGGTATTTCTTCTTTATTAGGTGCGATAAATTTTATATCAACTATTTATAATATGCGTGCTCCAGGTTTAAGTTTTCATAGATTACCTTTATTTGTTTGGTCAATTTTAATTACAGCTTTTCTTTTATTATTAACTTTACCTGTATTAGCCGGGGCTATTACCATGTTATTAACAGATCGAAATTTAAATACTTCATTTTATGATCCATCTGGTGGAGGTGATCCTGTATTATATCAACATTTATTTTGGTTTTTTGGACATCCTGAAGTTTATGTTTTAATTTTACCAGCTTTTGGTATTATAAGTCAAGTTTCTGCTTATTTTGCTAAAAAAAATGTATTTGGTTATTTAGGAATGGTTTATGCAATGTTATCCATAGGTTTATTAGGTTCAATTGTTTGGGCACATCATATGTTTACTGTGGGTTTAGACGTGGATACTCGTGCTTATTTTTCAGCGGCTACAATGATTATAGCTGTTCCTACAGGGATTAAAATTTTTAGTTGGTTAGCAACTTTATGGGGAGGTTCATTAAAATTTGAAACACCTTTGTTATTTACTTTAGGTTTTATTTTATTATTTGTTATGGGTGGAGTAACTGGTGTTGTTATGTCTAATTCAGGTTTAGATATTGCTTTACATGATACATATTATATTGTAGGACATTTTCATTATGTATTATCGATGGGAGCAATTTTTGGAATTTTTACTGGTTTTTATTTTTGGATTGGAAAAATTTCGGGCCGCAGATATCCTGAAGTTTTAGGTCAAATACATTTTTGGTTATTTTTTATTGGTGTAAATATTACCTTTTTTCCTATGCATTTTTTAGGTTTAGCTGGAATGCCTAGACGAATTCCTGATTTTCCTGATGCTATGAGTGGTTGGAATGCTGTGAGTAGTTTTGGTTCTTATATATCATTTTTTTCTGCTTTATTTTTTTTTTATATTGTATATACAACTTTAATACATGGAAAAAAAATTGATAATTAAATATAAATTAATTATATAGAAGTAGAGTAGTATTATTCTATTTCAATATAATTTTAAAAGTATAAGTATAATTTTTATTAATAAAATAAATTAATTAATATAATTAATTTATTTTATTAATTGTTTTTATAACGAACTAAATAAGTTTCAATTTTACCTAAAAATGGTATAATTATTATAAAAAATGCAAAATAATAAATCATACTTATAACACCTATTTCAGTATACGGATATTCAACTGGACATTGACCAACCCAACCTAATAATAAAAATGATACAACTAATAACCAATAACATACTTTAAATATTGGTCTAAAAGCTGTACTTCTAATTTCAGATGAATTCGTAAAAGGGATTGTTAATAGAATAATTAAAGAACCAAACATAGCGATAACACCACCAATTTTATTTGGTATTGATCGTAAAATTGCATAAAAAGGTAAAAAATACCATTCTGGAACAATATGTAAAGGCGTTTTCATTGGATTTGCTTCAATATAATTATCTGGATGACCTAAAGCATTTGGATAATAAAAAATAAAAATAAAAAAAACTAAAAATAATATCATTAATCCAAATAAATCTTTTGTATAAAAATATGGATAAAAAGGTATATTTTCTGTTTTTAATGTAATACCTAATGGATTATTTGAACCAACTTCATGTAATAAAATTAAATGTATTAATACAACACCTACGATTAAAAAAGGAAAAGTAAAATGTAAACTAAAAAATCGATTTAATGTTGGATTATCTACAGCAAAACCGCCCCACAACCAATCAACAATATCTTTTCCTATTAATGGTATCGCAGAAAATAAATTAGTAATAACAGTTGCAGCCCAAAAACTCATTTGTCCCCAAGGTAAAACATAACCCATAAAAGCTGTTGCCATCATTAAAATAAAAAATAATAACACCTGAACACCATAAAGCTTCTCTTGGTGTAATATAAGAACCATAATATAAACCTCTAAAAATATGTACATATACCACAATAAAAAAAAAGAAGCACCATTCGCATGAGTATATCTAATTAACCAACCATTATTTACATCTCTCATAATATGTTCAACACTATTAAAAGCTAAATCAATATGTGGAGTATAATGCATTGCTAAAAAAATACCAGTTAAAATTTGTATTACTAACATAATACCGGCTAACGAACCAAATCCATAAAAATAATTTAAATTAATAGGTGTTGGATAATCTATTAAATGATTATTTAAAACTGCAAATAAGGATTTTTTATTCCATCTCATAATATGAAATGAAAATTTACCTAAAAACAAAAATAATTAAAAAATATTACTAATTTATTTTTTTATCCCAAGGATTATTAAATTCAAATAATCTATATTGTTGTGATAAATTAATAGGTTCGTAAACTACTCTTTTTTTTGATTCATTATAAAAAACTTCTAAAAAACCACTTAATGGAAAATCTTTCCGTAAAGGATGCCCTTCAAAACCATAATCAGTTAAAATTCTTCTTAAATCTGGATGATTTAAAAAAAAAATTCCAAACATATCCCAAACTTCTCGTTCACACCAATTAGCAGCTTTATAAATTTTAATAATAGATTCTACAGGTTTTAATTCATCAATTTGAATTTTAACTTTTAAACGACTATTAAAACGAATACTTAGTAAATTATAAAGAATTTCAAAACGTTTTTCTTTAGATATATAATCTACTGCACAAATTTCTGATAATATTTTAAATTGACTATTTGTATGGTTTTTCAAAAAAAATAAAATTGGAATTAGTTTATTTGTAGAAATATTAATACATAATTCGTTTTTATATATTGTATAATTTATTATAGGTAAAATTTGTAATAAATATTGACTAAATTTTTTTAATACTTTCATAAAGAATAATTATAAATATTTATATAAAAATAAATAATTTATATACTATTAAAAATATTTATCTTTATAAATATTTTTAGTAGTATATAATAAATATTAATTTATTATATATTACAGGATTTAATTTTAATTAAAAAGCAAATAAAATTAAAAAAGCCATCATTAAACAAAATAAAGCAATTGCTTCAGTTAATGCGAAACCTAAGATTGCAGTTCTCATTAATTCTTGTTGTAAAGATGGATTTCTTGAAATACCAATAATTAAAGAACCGAAAACATTACCAATACCTATACCAGCACCGATTAATCCTAAAGTAGCTAATCCTGCACCTAAAAATTTAGAAGCTTGTAATAACATAAATATATTATGAATTTTTTTATTATTTATTTAAAATATCTTAAAGAATAGATTTTTTTTAATATTTAATTATCAACTTTTTTGTATAAATATTATTTTATATAAAATTTAAAAATTATTTTTAAATTGTGTTTATAAAAACTATTTTTAAAAAAAAATAGGATTAATTTATTTTAATAAATTAATTATTAAAGACTTAAAAACAATAAGTTTTATTTTATTCTATTTTTTGTAATATTAATATTACCATTCTAAAGCATCACTGCACCAAATATAAATAAAACCTATAACTAATTCAACTAAAAATTCAATCATGGTCCAAAATCCCCATGAAAAGTTTGAACTTAAAGTTAAAACCCAAGGAAAAACAAAAACAGCTTCTAAATCAAAAATAATGAAAAGAATAGCTACTAAATAAAATTTTACATCAAAAACTTTTCTAGCATCATCATAAGGATTAAATCCACATTCATAAGCTGTTAACTTTTCTAAATCATCTTTTTGTTTAATTAAACTAAAAGATAATGTGAAAATTAAAATTGATAAAAATAAACTTAATATTAAAAAAATAAAAATATTGGAATAATTTAATAACATATTTATAAAACTTTTTAAAATATAATAAACGGAAAAAACGGGACTTGAACCCGCGACCTATAGCGTGACAAGCTATCACTCTAACCAACTGAGTTACTTTTCCTTTATATTATACTATTAATGCAGATTTAAAGCATCATTTATATACATACAAGTTAAAATTGTAAAGACATATGCTTGTATTAAAGCTACGGCAATTTCTAATCCAACAAGTAATACAATAATAATTAAAGGTATAAAATGCGCAATAAAAATAAAACTGTTTACATTTAACATAGTCCAAGCAAAACCTGCAATAACTTTTAATAATGTATGACCCGCCATCATATTTGCAAATAATCGGACTGGTAAACTAATTACTCGAAAAATATATGAAACTAATTCAATAGGAACTAAGATAGGAACTAGTGCTATACTTGCACCACTTGGTAATAATAAATTTAAAAAATTTAGTTTATGTTTTTTTATTCCAATTAAATTAAAACCTAAATAAATAGTCAATGCTAAAGTAAAAGTAATGATTAAATGGCTAGTAACTGTAAAGCTATAAGGAACCATTCCAATTAAATTACATAATAAAATAAAAAAAAAAACTACAAAAATTAAAGAAATAAAATATTTACCAGCTTTTCCGATACTTGAATAAGTTAATTCAACAGTAACGTTAAAAATCATTTCAAACAATTGTTGAAAACGTGTTGGAATAAATTTTGTTTTTATACAAGTAAAAATATATAAATAAACAAAACCTATTAATAAAATTAAAGAAGCGTTGGTAAATACAAAAGATATTTGAAAAATAGGTAAAATTTCAAATTGTTCTAACGGACTAAACATAAAATTTATTAATTACCACCCCACCAATAAACAGTTACAAATAAAAATAACCAAACAACATCAACAAAATGCCAATACCATGCTGCAGCTTCAAATCCAAAATGGTGTTGTTTTGTAAAATGGTGATTAATTAATCTAATAGTACTTACTATTATGAAAATAGTTCCTACAATAACATGTATACCATGAAAACCAGTTAGTAAAAAAAAGGTTGTACCATAAATACTATCAGATATTGAAAAAGAACTTTCAACATACTCATAAGCTTGTATTAATGTAAAAAAAAAAGCTAATAAAACAGTAATAATTAAACTGATAATAGCATTTTTTCTATCACCGAAAACAATTGAATGATGTGCCCATGTAATTGTTGCCCCTGAAGATAATAATATGATAGTATTTAATAATGGAATTCCCCAGGCGTTTACTGTTTCAATACCTAATGGTGGCCATAAAGAACCTATTTCAGGTGTTGGGGCTAATGCCGAATGGAAAAATGCCCAAAAAAAACTAATAAAAAATAATAATTCGCTAAAAATAAATAAAAGCATACCATTTCTTAAACCTAATTGTACTTGTTTCGTATGTTGACCTTCATATACCGCTTCTCTAACAATATCACGAAACCAAGTGTACATTGTTAAAATAACCATAATAAATCCAGTTAAAGTTAAAAGATTACTACCTAAATAACCATGAAAATACATAGCACTACCAAAAGTTAAAAAAAAAAGTCCAAATGAAATAACAAATGGCCATGGACTAGGATCTACTAAATGATATGGATGTTTTTGTGTATTTTGAATATTTTGTGTAATTTTTTTAAAAAAAATTAAATCATTTTTAATTTTATTAATAGCTGAATTATCAGTTGTAGTTTCAATTTTTAAATTTTTTTTATTTATATAATAATAATTTTTCATAATAATTGAATAGTTTGTAATAATTAATTATTTAATGATAAATAATTTTTTTAAATTTAATTAATCAAAAATAATATTAAATTTTAATTTTTTAATATTTTTATAATATTGTTTTTTTGTATTAATTGTTTTACTTTTATTTTTTGAAGTTTGTATAATTTCATTTGTGATATTTTTTAAATTCGAATTTAAAAGTAACCAAGCTACAGATTTTTTAATTTGTTTTTTTTCATTTAAAAGCATTAAAAAATAACGATCTTTTTTTTGCTTTTTTTATTTCGTTTTTTATTAGGAATACTTATTGCTTTTAATTTAGGTAATAAATTATCAATAGCTTTAAATAAAATAAAATTAGGTTTTTGTTTTGTTATTGTTTTTAAATTAATTAAAATTTTTTAAATATATTTTCAGAACAGGTTTTTTTACCTTTTTTTAATAACATATTTATAAATAATTTTTTTATATTAGACTCTTCGTATTTTAGTTCCATATTTAGATCTTGAAGTTTTTCGAGAATAAATTCCTAGTAAATCATATTTACCTCGAATTACATGATATTTTACACCAGGTAAATCTTTTACTCGACCTCCGCGTATTAATACAATTGAATGTTCTTGCAATGTATGACCAATACCTGGTATATATGTTATTATAGTATATCCACTAGATAAATGTACTTTTGCTACTTTACGCATAGCAGAATTAGGTTTTTTAGGTGTTGTATTATAAACTCTTAAACAAATTCCTTTTCTTTGTGGACATTGCTTTAAAGCTGGACTTTTATTTCTTTTTTTTTTTCTAAACGTTTTTGTTTTTTTAAAAATAATTGGTTAATTGTTGACATATTATTTTATATTATTTTTGAATAATAACGGATTTGAACCGCTAACATTTTCGGTGTAAACGAAATACTCTACCAATTGAGCTAATTATTCTTTGGGCCTAAGTAGATTTGAACTACTGACTTTACACTTATCAGGCGTATACTCTAACCAACTGAGTTATAGGCCCTTTTGAAGTAAAAGGATTCGAACCTTTGATTTTCCGTACCAAAAACGGAGGCCTTACCACTTGGCTATACTTCAAAATATATGCTTAGAAAGACTCGAACTTTCATTTTATAGATCCGCAATCTAAGGCTTTATCCAATTAAGCTATAAGCATAATTCTATTTATTTTTTATAATTTTAATTTTAATTAAGGAATTTTCAGAGAAAAATTTTTTGATAAAAATTAAAAAGTTTAATAACTGAAAAATATTTTTAAATTTTATATCTAGTTTAGGTAAATAGTGTTTATAAATAAAATGCTCACGTGATTTTTTATTTACATGAGGTGATTTTAATAAAGTAAATATTTTATTTTTATTTTTCGTTTGAAATATACCTTTAATGTGAATATTTTTGAATTTATTGAAGTGTTGTAAATTTTTAAAATTTTGTTTAAGTTGATTTATTTTTTGAAATGATTTGAAAGTAATTCTTAAAAGATACATAAATAATACAATTGTCTGGAGGTGGATTTGAACCACCGACACAAAGATTTTCAGTCTTTTACTCTAACCAACTGAGCTATCCAGACAAAATATTATATTAATAAATATAAATAAATTTTATTTAAATTTACTAATATAATATTTGGAAAAATGAATAAAAATAAAATGAATTGGGTATTAATAATTAAAATAATACTTTGTAATTTATTTATTTGTGAAATATATAATTTTCTTGATATTTTTTCAAAATAAATAATTTTTATAATTTTTAAATAATAAAAAGAACTTACAATACTTACGAAAATACCAAAAAAAACTAAACTAAAATAATTATTTTTAATAGCTGAAAAAAATATAAATAATTTAGAAAAAAACCCTGCTAATGGAGGTATACCTGCCAATGAAAAAATATTTAATATTAAAATCACCGCTATTAATTTATTAATATTATGGATATTTGCTAAATCTGTTAAATATTTAATTGGTTTATGATTTATATTTAAAGATAAATAAGAAGTCCATAAATTTATACTTGTTATAATATAAATAATCATATATAACAAAATAAAAGGTATATTATTTAACATATTTGATGTAAATCCTATTAAAATAAAACCAACATGACTTATTGAACTATAAGCTAATAATCTTTTAATTTTTTTCTGTTGTAATGCTGATAATGAACCAATTAACATTGATAAAAATGAAATAATATAAAAAAATATTTCAAAAAAATACGAAATATTGAAAAAGATATCAAAAAATAAACGTATTAAAATACCAATAAAAGCTATTTTAGGTACAATTGCGAAAAAACTAGTAATGTTATTAGGAGCACCTTCATAAACATCAGGTAACCAAAAATGAAAAGGTGCTGCACCTATTTTAAATAAAATACCAATTAAAATAAAAATTAACCCATAAGATAAACTTATTAATATATTAATATTCTCTAAAAAATTAATATTGGATAATATTAAAAAAATATTATTAAAGTTTAATGAACCTGTAATTGCATAAATTATAGAAGAACCAAATAAAATAAAACTAGAAGCAATTGATCCTAAAATAAAATATTTCAAACCAGCTTCAATTGACAATATCGATTTTTTTTGTGTTGAAGTTAATATATAAAAACTTAAACTTTGTAATTCTATAGCTAAATAGAATGTAATAAAATGATTTGAAGAGATTAATAACATTAAACCTAATAATGATATTAACATTAATATATTAATTTCATAGGAGTTTATTTTTTGTTGAATTAAATATTTTTGTTGAATTGAAAAACAAACAATTGTTGATAATATCAAAATTATCTTAATAAATTGTGTAAAATTGTTAATAATTAATACACCATTTAATACATTATTTGAAATATTTGTTATATTTAATGTTAATATTAAAAGAATTAATAATAAATATATTATTATAGTAGTAATATTTTTAATAATCAAAATTTTTTCAGTATTTTGATTTTTTCTGTAAAAAACTCCAAATAATAATAAAATTAATAAAATAGTTGTTAAAAAAAATTCGGGGATAATAATTTCAAAATTATTATTAAAAATTTCTTGAAAAATCATAATGTAAAGTAATAAATATTTTAAAAATAATTGCTTACTATATATGCTATATATTTATAAAAAAATTAATTTATAAATATTTATTTTAATTAAAAAAGTACTTAAAACATGCCGTTAAAAAAAATAAAAAATTTTTCTATAAACTTTGGTCCGCAACATCCGGCAGCTCACGGTGTTTTACGATTAATTTTAGAATTGAATGGAGAAGTTGTTCAAAAAGCAGATTCTCATATAGGATTATTACATAGGGGAACCGAAAAATTAATAGAATATAAAAATTATTTGCAAGCTTTACCTTATTTTGATAGATTAGATTACGTTTCAATGATGTGTCAAGAACACGCTTATGTTTTAGCTGTTGAAAAATTGTTAAATTGTAATGTTCCTTTAAGAGCTCAATATATACGAGTTTTATTCTCAGAAATAACTCGTATATTAAATCATTTATTGGCTATTTGTTGTCATGCTTTAGATGTTGGAGCTATGACACCATATTTTTGGGGATTTGAAGAACGGGAAAAATTGATGGAATTTTATGAAAGAGTTTCTGGTGCCCGTATGCATGCTGCTTATTTTAGACCTGGAGGTGTTAATCAAGATTTACCAAAAGGTTTATTAAATGATATTTTTATTTTTTGTGAACAATTTAATACAAGATTGGATGAAATTGAAGAAATGTTAACAAATAATAGAATTTGGAAACAAAGATTAGTTGATATAGGTGTAGTTACTGCAGATGATGCCTTAAACTACGGTTTTAGTGGTGTAATGTTACGAGGCTCAGGTATTTCATGGGATTTACGTAAGACACAACCTTATGAAATTTATGATAAATTAGATTTTGATATTCCGGTTGGAACCAATGGTGATTGTTATGATCGTTATTTAATTCGAATTGAAGAAATGAGACAATCTATTAAAATTATTTTACAAGTATTAAATAAAATACCTACAGGGCCAATAAAATTAGACGACAAAAAAATTACAAATCCTGATCGAATACAAATGAAAAATTCAATGGAATCTTTAATTCATCATTTTAAATATTATTCAGAAAATATTAGCGTTAGTAGTGGTGAAACCTATACTGTTATTGAAGCTCCTAAAGGTGAATATGGTGTTTATTTAATTTCAGATGGAACCAATAAACCTTATAGATGTAAAATAAAATCACCCGGATTTCTACATTTACAAGCTTTAGATTTTATTGCTAAAAATCATATGATTGCTGATGTTGTTACTATTATAGGTACTTTAGATGTTGTTTTTGGTGAAATTGATCGTTAATTAATTATAAATTTAATTAATTAATAATATTTTTTACTCAAAACTAACTAAAAATAAGAAAAATTATTTACAAATCTTTTACAATAAATAAACTACAATATGTTCAAAAAAAATTTTTTAAAAAATTTAAATTAAATAAATTACAAAAAATTAAACAAATTTATAAATATATTTATTTTTTTCGTTATAATGACGTAAATATGAATGAAATCATATATTTAAAAAAAAGCTTAAAAAATTAAATTATAAATCATTAATATTAAATCAAAATATAACTATTCAAATTTTTACAAAATTAAGTGGACAAGGTTCTATTTTAATAATTTATGGAAATAATGATTTAAATTTAATAAAAAATTTAAATAATTTTAAAAAATTTAAATTAATTTATTTAATTAATCAAAATAATATTTATTCTTCTTATAAACTAAAGAAAATATTATATCAAAATTATTTACCTTTAAATAATTTAATTATTCAACCTTTTTTAAATTTTATATATTATTTAAGAAAGATTTAAAGGCGATTATAACTTAAAGGTAGAGTGTTAGATTGTGGGTCTAAGTGTTATGGGTTCAAGTCCCATTTTTCGCCCCTTTTTTTTATTTTTTAATTTAATTAAATTTTTATGTTTAATAAGTTTATCTTAATTTTTTTACTTATTTTACCTTTAACTTCGGTTATCATATTATCTTTTTTGAAAAATGAAAAATTTATTAAAAATTTTAGTATTTTTATGTCATTTTTTATTTTTTTAATGTCATTACCTTTATGGATTTTATTTGACAAATCTACATCTAATTTTCAATATTTATTTAAAATAGAATGGATTAGTCAATTTAATATTAATTTTTTTTTAGGTCTTGACGGGATTTCATTATTTTTTATAATTTTAACAACCTTTTTAATTCCAATCTGTATGCTAATTAGTTATGAAACAATTACTAAAAATATAAAAGAATATTTTATTTTATATTTTATTTTAGAATTTTGTTTAATTATTTCATTTAGTGTATTAGACTTACTTATATTTTACATTTTTTTTGAAAGTGTATTAATTCCTATGTTTTTAATTATAGGTATTTGGGGTTCAAGAGAACGTAAAATTAAAGCTTCATATTTATTTTTTATGTATACTTTAGCAGGTTCATTATTTATGTTTATAGCCATTATTCATTTATTTTTAACTGTGGGTACTACTGATTATCAAATATTATACTATAGTAATTTTAATTTTTCATATGAAAAATTATATTTTTTAGTCTTTTTTTTATCATTTGCTGTTAAAGTTCCTATGTTACCGTTTCATGTTTGGTTACCTGAAGCTCATGTTGAAGCACCTACAGCAGGTTCAGTACTATTAGCAGGTATTTTACTAAAATTAGGATCATATGGTATGATTCGATTTTTAGTGCCATTATTTCCTAAAGCTACTTTATATTTTACACCTTATATTTTATTATTGTGTTTAATATCGGTTATTTATGCTTCATTGACAGCTATAAGGCAAACAGATTTAAAACGTATTATTGCATATGCTTCTGTAGCTCACATGAATTTTATTATTTTAGGTATTTTTTCTTTAACTATTCAGGGTTTAGAAGGTAGTATTATTCAAATGATTAGTCATGGATTAGTTTCTAGTGGTTTATTTTTTTCTATTGGTTGTTTATATGATAGATATCATACACGCTTTATAAATTATTATGGTGGTTTAGCACATACTATGCCTTTATTTTGTATTGCATTATTTATTTATATATTAGCAAATATGGCTATTCCAGGTTCGAGTAGTTTCGTTGGAGAAATTTTAATTTTAACGGGGGTTTTTGAAGATAATACTACAACAGCTGTTTTTGCAACAATTGGTATGTTTTTGGGTGGTATTTATTCTTTATTGTTTTACAACAGAATTTGTTATGGTAATATTCAAAATGTTTATTTAAAAATTTATTACGATTTAACTTATAGAGAATTTTTAATTCATTTAATTTTAATTGCTAATATTTTTTTATTAGGTTTATATCCTAAAATTTTTGAAAGTTGTATGCATGAAAGTGTATCTAAAATTTTAATTCATATTGATTTTTTATATTTTTGTTAAACATAATTTTTGTTTAATAAAAAGCCCTTTTAGTCTAATGGTTAGGACATTGCCTTTTCACGGCAAAAATACGAGTTCAATTCTCGTAAAGGGTAAAAAATATATATTTTATATATTTTATAATTATAAATTAATTATAATTAAAAAATATGATAATTTAATAACCAAAATGGCTATTGAATTATCATATATATTGGAATCAAATATTAAAAAGTATAAAGATGAAAAAAGTTTACAAGAAACAGGTATTGTTCTTTCAATGAGTGATGGTATCGCAAGATGTTACGGTTTAACTAAAATTCAAGCTGGTGAAATGGTAGAATTTAATAATGGTAATATTAAAGGAATGGCTTTAAATTTAGAACCAGACGTTGTTGGTGTTGTTGTTTTTAGTAATGATAGAGAAATTCAAGAAGGTAATTTTGTTAAAAGAACCGGTTCAATTGTTAGTGTACCTGTAGGACCTGAAGTTTTAGGTAGAGTGGTTGATGCTTTAGGACAACCCATTGATGGAAAAGGTCAAATTAATAGTAAATTAGAAAGTAGAGTTGAAGTAAAAGCTCCAGGTATTATGCCAAGAGAAAGTGTTAAAGAACCAGTTCAAACTGGTTTAAAAGCTGTAGATAGTTTAATTCCTATTGGTCGTGGTCAAAGAGAATTAATTATTGGTGATAGACAAACAGGTAAAACATCTATTGCAATTGATACAATTATTAATCAAAGAGAACCTCATTTAAAAAAAGATATTAATAATCAATTATATTGTATTTATGTGGGTGTTGGTCAAAAAAGATCTACAATTGCCGAATTAACTAAAACTTTAGAAGAAAAAAATGCAATGTTTTTTTCTATTATTGTAGCAGCTACTGCATCTGATTCAGCTCCATTACAATATTTAGCTCCTTATACTGGTTGTGCTTTAGGTGAATATTTTAGAGATAATGGTAAACATGCTGTTATTTTTTATGATGATTTATCAAAACAAGCTGTAGCTTATAGACAAATGTCATTATTATTAAGACGACCTCCTGGTAGAGAAGCTTATCCTGGTGATGTATTTTATTTACATTCACGTTTATTAGAAAGAGCTGCTAAAATGAATAGAAAAATTGGTGGTGGTTCTTTAACAGCTTTACCTATTATTGAAACACAAGCTGGTGATGTTTCTGCATATATACCAACTAATGTAATTTCAATTACTGATGGACAAATTTTTTTAGAAACCGAATTATTTAATGAAGGTCAAAGACCTGCTATAAGTGTAGGTTTATCTGTAAGTCGTGTAGGTTCTGCTGCACAAATTAAAGCAATGAAACAAATTGCAGGTACAATGAAATTAGAATTAGCTCAATTTAGAGAAGTTCAAGCTTTCGCTCAATTCGGTTCAGACTTAGATGCAACTACTCAACAACAATTAAATAGAGGAGTTCGTTTAACTGAAATGTTAAAACAAGGCTTAAATGTACCGTTATCAGTTGAAGATCAAATTGTAATCATTTATTTAGGTGTTCGTGGATTTTTAGATAAAATTGCTGTAAATAAAATTAATACTTTTGAAATTAATTGGTTAAATTTTATTAAAAATAATCATTCTAATATTTTAGAAGAAATTTTAACTAAAAAAGAAATTTCAAAAGAATTAGATAAAAAATTAAATACTTTAGCAACGGATTTTACTAATAATTTTATTTCAAAATAAATGTTTTTCAAAATTAAATAATATATATTATTTAATTTTAATAATTTATTTTAAAGTATAAGTATAATTAAATATAAAGTGTAAAATTAAATTTTTCAAAATTATTTATTATTTAAGTAGAGAACTATTATATATAATAGTTCTTCATTATTTTATTTTATTATGTTATTACTAACTTTAATTTTTTTACCTTTTTTAGGTTCAGTAGCAGCTGGATTGTTTGGATTTTATATTGGACGAGAAGGTTCAGTATTTATTACCACATTAACAACTTTTTTAAGTTGTATTTTTTCATTAATTATACTTTATAATTCAATAACAAATGAATATGAATATTTTATTTACATTTCAAATTGGATTAATAGTGGTTTATTTAATTGTAATTGGTGTTTCTTATTTGATAGTTTAACTATGATAATGCTTGTTGTTGTAACAAGTATTTCTACTTTAGTTCATCTATACTCTTCAAAATATATGGCAAATGATCCACATTTATCAAGATTTATGTCATATTTATCTTTATTTACTTTTTTTATGATTATATTAGTAACTGGAGATAATTTTATTCAAATGTTCGTTGGATGGGAAGGTGTTGGATTTTGTTCTTATTTATTAATTAATTTTTGGTTTACACGTTTACAAGCAAATAAAGCTGCTATTAAAGCTATGTTAGTAAATAGAATTAGTGATTTAATTTTATTATTAGGAATTTTAACAATTTTTTCTCATATTAAAACTATAGAATATTTTAGCACATTTGCAGCTATTTCTATTGTTCAAAATTTTAAATTTATTTTTTGTAATTATATTTTAAGTATTATTGATGTTGCTTGTATATTAATTTTTATTGGAGCAATGGGTAAATCAGCTCAAATTTTTTTACATTTATGGTTACCTGATGCCATGGAAGGTCCAACTCCCGTTTCTGCTTTAATTCATGCAGCTACAATGGTAACAGCTGGTGTTTATTTAGTTTCACGTTGTTCTCCAATATTTGAATATTCTATATTTTCTTTAAAAGTAATTACTGTTATTGGATCCTCTACAGCTTTTTTTGCTAGTACTGTAGGTTTAGTACAAAATGATTTTAAAAAAATCGTTGCTTATTCAACTTGTAGTCAGTTGGGTTATATGTTTTTTGCTTGTGGATTATCAAATTATCCTTTAGCAATTTTTCATTTATCAAATCATGCATATTTTAAAGCTTTATTATTTTTATGTTCTGGTGCTGTAATTCATGCAATGGGTGATGAACAAGATATTCGAAAAATGGGTGGTTTAAGACGTATTTTACCTTTTACTTATATAATGTTCTTAATAGGATCCTTATCATTAATGGGTTTTCCGTTTTTAACAGGATTTTATTCAAAAGATTTAATTTTAGAAGTAGCCTTTGCAAGTTTTAGTGAAACAGGTCATTTTTCTTATTGGTTAGGAACAATTGGTGCCTTTTTTACGGCTTTTTATTCAACTCGTTTATTATTTTTTGCATTTTTAAGTGAAACTAATGCTTATAAAAATATTATTAAAAATGCACATGATGTTCCATTAGAGATGGGTATTCCTTTAGGTTTATTAGCTTTTGGTAGTATTTTTATAGGTTATCTTTCTAAAGATATGTTTGTAGGTTTAGGTTCAAATTTTTGGAATAATTCAATTTATATAAATCCATTTAACAACCAAATGATTGATGCTGAATTTTTACCAACTTTTTTTAAAATATTACCAGTTATTTTAAGTTTTTGTGGATTATTCGGTGCTTTTTATTTATATTTTTTCAAATTTAAATTTTTATATAATTTAAAAATTTCAGAATATGGTCTTTATTTTTATAATTTTTTAAATAGAAAATGGTATTTTGATAAAATTTATTATGAATTTATCAATCAATATATTTTAAAAATTGGTTATAATGTTACATATAAAATGATTGATAAAGGTTTAATTGAAATGTGTGGACCTTATGGTTTAACAACTATTTTTGCTTTTTTAAGTCAAAGAATAATTCAATTACAAACAGGTTATATTTTTCATTATTCATTATTAATGTTAATTAGTACAATTTTTTTAATCAATATTATTTTTTTTTCTATTATGTATTATTTTAATATTATCACAATTTTATTATTTTTATTTATTTTTTTATTAATGAAATAAAAATAATAATATATCTTTTAAGATATAATTAATTTTTTAGTTATGGATTTTGAAACAATTTTTTTTTACACTTTTTCAACTATAGCTTTAACTTCAGCTATTTTTGTAATATATTCTACAAATACAATTTATTCCGCTTTTTTTTTAATATTAGTTTTTATAAATTCAACAGGATTATTATTAATTTCAGAAGTTGAATTTTTATCAATAATGTTAATAATTATTTATGTAGGAGCAATTACCGTATTATTTTTATTTGTAATTATGATGTTAGATGTTAATATTTTAATTGATAAAAATAAAATTAATAATAATTTTGGTTATTTACCTGTTATTTTTTTAATTAGTTTTATTTTTTTTTTAGAAACATTTATAATGTTTAGTAAAATATTTACAACATATTATCATTTAATAAGTAATTCTTTTTATAATCAAAAAGTAACAGTTTTATTAGATAAAATATATGATCCTAAAGTATATCGAATATATATGGATGTAAAACCTTTTTTTAAAACAGTTATTAATCAATTAGATATAATTACAAATATTGAAACAATCGGTCAAATTTTATATAGTTATTATTCTTTTTTTTTTTATCAGCTGGTATAATTTTATTAATAGCTTTAATAGGAGCAGTAACTTTAACAAAAAAAGAAAAAAAAGAAATTTTAAACAAAATATTTATAAACAACTTTCAAGAAATTCATTAAAAGCTATTTTTAATGTAAATTCTAGAAAAAATTTTTAACTAAAAATAAAACAACCTTAACTTAATTGGTAGAGTATTAGCCTTCTAAGCTTTAAAATCTTGGTTCAAATCCAAGAGGTTGTAATAAATATAGATATACTTTAAAATCTATTTATTATAATGATAATAAATTGATTTTATAAATTGAAATATTTCCAGATAATTTAAAAAAAACAATCATAATAGCTAATCCAATGGCCGATTCAGCTGCTGCTACAGTTAAAATTAATAATGAAAAAACTTGTCCTATCATATCATCAATTAAAATTGAAAAATAAATAAAATTTAAATTAATTGATAATAATAATAATTCAATAGACATTAATATAATAATAATATTTTGTCTATTTAAAATTATCCCAAATAATCCTAGACAAAATAAAAAAAAGTAAAAATAAACTGATTTAAAATACTCATAATTTGATTAAATTAACCAATTAAAACTTATTAAAATACTTGATGTATATAAAAACCAACTTAATACAAAAGGTAAAAATACTTTCCAACCTAAACGCATTAATTGATCATAGCGATATCTAGGCAAAATAGCTCTAGCTACAACAAATAAAATAACAAAAAAACATATTTTTATACTAAACCAAAAAGATCCAGGTAAATAGTTAATAAATTTTATACTAAAAGGAAATGGTGCTAACCATCCACCTAAAAATAAAACAACAGTTAAACTACTCATTAGTAGCATATTGGCGTATTCTCCTAAAAAAAATAATGCAAAACCCATTGCAGAATATTCTACATTGTAACCTGAAACTAATTCAGCTTCAGCTTCAGGTAAATCAAAAGGGTGTCGATTTGTTTCTGCTAAACAAGATATAAAAAAAATTAAAAAAATAGGAAAAAGAGGAAAACAATACCAAATTGTTTTTTGAGCTAAAACGATTGAAATTAAATTTAATGATTTAGAACATACAATTACAGAAAGAATTGTAAATCCTATAGTTAATTCATAAGAAATCATTTGTGCAGTAGATCGTAAAGCACCTAGAAATGAATATTTAGAATTACTAGACCAACCACCAATAATAATACCATAAACGCCTAATGATGAAATTGCTAATAAATATAAAATACCAATATTTAATTCAGTAAAAAACATACCTAATCCTAAAGGGATTACCGTCCAACTTAATAAACTTAAAAAAAAAGCTAAAATAGGGGCAAATATAAATAAAATTACATCCGCATTACTAGGTAAAATTGTTTCTTTTACAAATAATTTTAGACCATCAGCTAGTGGTTGTAATAAACCAAAAATACCTACAACATTTGGTCCTCTTCTTCTTTGAATAGAAGCTAATATTTTACGTTCAACTAAAGTAAAATAAGCTACAGCTATTAATAAAGGTAAAACTAAAATTAAAAATTTTAAAACTGTGTATATCATAAAGATTTTGATTGATTTTGAATAATTTTATTAGAATTAATTAATATTTTAGAATATTGTTCTAATATATTTGTATAATATTTATTTTTTATTAATGAATCTAAAAAATTAATATTAATCTTGAAATGCTTAATATTAAAATTAAAACTATTTATAATTTTTAATTTTTTTTTAATAAATAAGGTAAAACTTCTTGAATTTTAAAAAATGAATTTAATTTTGATTGATTTTTTTTTAGAAAAAATTTATAAATATTTCTATAAATAATTGAATCTTTTCTTTGTTCTGTATTTAAATTTAAAATTTTTTCATTTTTTTGGATAATTCCTTCTAAATTAATATATATTCCATTTTTTTCTAAAAAAGTTAATCCAGGTAAAATTAAATTTGAATTTTGTGCATCTTGAGTAAAATGATGTCCTTGATAAATACTAAAACTATTTTTAGATCTATTTAATTTATTTTGTAAATTTGTATTAAATAAATAATATAATTTAGAATCTTTTAATGAATTTTGTTTTTTTGAAAAAGTAATTTCTAAAAAATTAATTAAAGAAGTTTGTGTACTGAAAAAATTCACATTATTTTTAAAAATTGATAAATTTTTTAATTTTGCTAGAAAAAAAAAACCATTTTTCTGATTTAAAATATTTTCACCAATAAAAATTAAAGGTTTTTTAGCTTTTTTTAAATCTTTACAAAAAGCATGTTTACCAGAAATAATATTTATCAATGTTTTTAAGGTTAATCCTAAATGTGTAACGGGATAAATAAATTGTGTTTTATTACCTACATAAGCTATTTTAAAATTCCCTTTTTTTAAACGATTAATTAAATGAATATTTAAAATAGCACCTTCATTACGAAAATCACTACCTATTATTAAACAAAGATCTGATTCGTCAATAGATTTTAACGTATTATTAAATAAAAAATTTGATGTTAAATCGGAATTTATTTTAAAATTTTGATTATTTATTAAATCTTCGTATTCAATATTTCTAATTCCTAATTTATTTAAATTTTTTTTTAATAGAAAAATTGATTCTAAATCAGTTAAATTTCCTATAATACTTCGAATATTAGAACTATCCGTTGTTAAAAATTTTTCATTTATTATTTCTAAAGCTTCTAACCATGAAATTTTATTAAAATCCCCGTTTTCATCTTTTAATAATGGATATTTTAATCTTTGATATTTTAAACTATCAAAAAAATATCGTGTTTTATTTGATATCCACTCTTTATTAATATTAAAATTAGTTTTAGGTAAAATACGAACAATTTCATTATTAAAAATATCAATCTTAATATTTGAACCTATACTATCTAAAATATCAATACCTTCTTTTTTTTTTAATTCCCATGAACGTGCTTTAAACGTATATGGCTTTGAAGTTAAAGCACCTACAGGGCATAAATCAACTAAATTACCAGAAAATTCAGAATTAAAAATTTTAGGATAATAAAAATTAATTTCGGTTTTATTACCACGACCTGTTGTACCTAAATCATCAACCCCACAAATTTCATTTGCAAAGCGAACACAACGTGTACAGTGAATACAGCGCGTCATAATTGTTTTAATAAAAGGTCCACAATATTTATCTTCAACACCTCGTTTATTAAAAAAAAAACGACTTCTATCTGAACCAAAAATCATTGTCTGATCTTGTAAATCACATTCAGATGCTTGATCACAAATTGGGCAATCTAATGGATGATTTATTAAAAGAAATTCTAATACGCTTTCTCTAGCTTTTTGAACTAATGGTGTATCTGTAAATATTTTCATATTAGGCATTAATGGCATAGCACATGAAGCAATTGGTTTAGGTGAATTTTCAATTTCAACTAAACACATTCTACAATTTCCTGCAATTTGTAAATTTTCTTGAAAACAAAATTTAGGAATTTCAATTTTAAAATTATTACAAGCTTGTAATACTGTTAAATTTTTATTAACATTTAATTTTATATTATTAATATATATTTCAATCATTTAATTTTTTTATTTTATCTAATAAAATATGAATTTATTTTCACTGAAAGAATATATTTTTTTTTGTAAAATATATTCTTTTAGAACTATCAAAGAAGGGATTTGAACCCTTAATGCTTAAAAGCTTTACATTCTAAGTGTAATGTGTTTACCAATTTCACCACTTTGATAATGTATAAGAATACCTACTATTGGACTTGAACCAATAACTCTTTTATGAGAACAGATTTTAAATCTATCGTGTTTACCAATTTCACCAAGTAGGCTTTATTAAAATATATGACTAAAAATAAAATAAAAACTTATTTACATTTACATTTATTAGAATTAAAATATAATTTTTTTATTATTTTATTTGCTTTTTTTTATCTTTTTTGCATTTCATATTATTTTTCTGATCAATTAATTTATTTATTAGTAAATAATTTACTTACTAAAAATATGTTAAAATATTTTATATTTACAAATATTACAGAAATTTTCATTACTAATATATTTATATCTTTATGTACAGCCTTGTTTATAACAATTCAATTAAAAATTTTATTGATTTGGTTTTTTTTAGCTAAAGGTTTATATAAATTTGAAAATTTTATTTTTATAAAATTTTATTTTTTGTTTATAATTTTTAATTATTTAATTATTAATTTAATTTTTACTTTAATTATTCCTAATATTTGGAATTTTTTTTTAAATTTAAATTTTGTAAATTCTTATATTTTAACTATTTATTTTGAACCTAAAATTAATACATATTTTAATTTTATTTTGTCATCATTTATTTCTCTATTTATTATACTTTTTGTGTTTTTTATTTTATTTTTTTATTATTTAATGATTTTTTTAAAATTACAATATTTATTAATTTAAGAAAATTGTTTTATTTAAAAATAATATTATTAAGTGCATTAATTACTCCGCCGGATATGGTAAATCTTTTATTTATTTTATTTTTATTTATATCATTTTTTGAAATATTTATTTATATTGTTATTTATTTAAATAAATATAAATGTTAATTTATTTTTTTAATAAAATTAATTTTATTTTTATTAAAATCTGAAGATAAAATTTGATTAATTTTTGTTTCTTTAAAAATTTTTGAATTTAGTTGATAATTTTTAATATATTTAATAGATGTTATTTTTAAAGAAGATCCATTTGTTAAAATAATTTTATTTTTATAGATAAAATTTTTTTTATTTTTATTCATATATTGATAATTTAAATTTTGGCTAGATAACATAATGGTAATGTAAAGGACTGCAAATCCTTTAATGACGGTTCGAATCCGTCTCTAGCTTTTTAAAGGATAGAGTGGGATTTGAACCCACGGTATTATAATATACTTCAGTTTTCAAGACTGACACCTTAAACCACTCGATCACCTATCCAAAATTAAAAAACTAACGTCGTTTTTGTTTTTTTAATCTACAACCATTAAAAGGTTTTGTAGTTTTATCTATTAAATATTTTACTTTAAAATTTTTTTTTTTAAATTTTTTAAAACATTATATCTACCTAAACCTGTTCCATGTAAATAAACTTTTAATTTTTTTATTTTTTTTAATTTAAGATATTTATTAATTTTATAGACAATTAATTGAACATTATAAGGAGTATTTTTTTAAATCGTGTTTTTTTTAATGATTTTGTAGACCATTGTTTTAAAAGATTTCCGTTATATTTTGTTAAACTAATAATGGTATTTTTTAAACTTGCAGTAATATGTAAATTTACTAGAATTAAAGGATTTTTTTGTTTTTTTAAATTTTTTTTAAATTTATTTTTAAAATTATATTTAAATTTATTTCGATTCATAGAAGAATAATTTTATTTTTTTGTTTTTTTTGTATTTTAAAAGGACGTTTATTACGTAAAACACGTTTTTGAATAAATATTTTTTTTAATTTTTTTGACGTTTTTGCGTTTGTATGGGTACGTTGTCCTCTTACAGGCAATCCTTGATTTTGTCTAATTCCACGATTACTTTTAATCTCTATTAATTCATTTAATTTTTCAGTTTTTAATCTTTTTAAGATTTGTTCAACTTTTAAATTTTTATTAATATAAGTAATAATTCGATTTACGTGGTTGTTTTTAAGTTTATTAAGAGTGATTTGAGGATTAATTCCAATATTTTTACAAATTTTTTTAGATTGAAATTCATTAATACCGTATAATACAGTTAATGAATATAAAATACTTTTTGAATCTGAAATTGTTTTATTAAAAATATATAACATAATAGATTTTATCTATATACCATATAAAATGATAGAAAAAAAAATAAATCCCATAACACCTTCACAACGTCAAACATTTTTATTAAACAAAAAAAATTTAACGAAAGTTTTTAAAATTAAATCTTTAACTAAAGGTTTTCAACGTGCTAATGGTAGAAATAATCAAGGTAAAATAACTGTAAGACACCGTGGTGGTGGACATAAGCGTTTATATAGATTAATTGATTTTAATAGATCAAAAAATATTGAAGGTTCTGTAATTAAAATCTTATACGATCCAAATCGTTCTGCAAATATTGCTTATATTAAAAATAATTCGCAATCTCATTTAATTTTAGCACCCGAAGGTTTAAAAATTGATCAATACATTAAAAGTTCATCTGAAGCTTCTTTGAAAATTGGTAATGCTTTACCTTTAGCTAATATTCCTATTGGAAGTTTAATACATAATATTAGTTTATATCCACAAGCACGCGGAAAACTAATTAGAAGTGCAGGTACTTCTGCTCAATTAATACAAAAAATTAATAATAAATATGCGAAAATACGTTTAAATTCTGGTGAATTAAAATTAATTTTATTAACTTGTTATGCCACATTAGGAACGGTATCAAATATTAATCATAAAAAAATAAAATTAGGAAAAGCAGGTCGTTCACGTTGGTTAAATAAACGACCTTCCGTACGTGGTGTAGCTAAAAATCCTGTGGATCATCCTCATGGAGGTGGTGAAGGTAAAACAAGCGGTGGTAGACCTTCTGTAACTCCTCAAGGTAAAATAACTAAAGGAAAACCAACACGTAAATAAAAAAAAAAAAAATTGATAATTCAATAAATTATGTCTCGAAGTAAATATAAAGGTCCTTTTTTTAAAGTTAATTTTTTTAAAAAAAAAAAATTGGATTAAAATAACTAATAAAAATTTAACAATATTACCAGAATATAATAATCATTCCGTAAGTGTTTATAATGGTAAAATATTTATTAATTTATTAATAAATAATAAAATGATTGGTTTTAAATTTGGTGAATTTATTAATACACGTAAAAAACATATATATAAAAAAAAAAATAATTTATGGGTCAAAAAATTATACCAATTAGTTTACGATTAAAAAAAAAAAAAAATTGGAATTCAAAATGGATTATAGATAATAATGAATATGCTAATTTATTACATTTTGATTTAGAAATTAAAAAATATTTTGAAAATATTTTTAATTATAAAAATTTAAAATTAATCTATATAAATATTGTAAAAACATCGAATAATATAAATATTTATATTTATATACAAAAAAATGCAAAAAAATATTATAAATTATCTTATAATAAAATTATTAATCATTTAAATCTATATTTTCCAAATCATAATATAAAATTATTTATTAAAAACATTAATTTTTTTGAATTTATTAATTTACGAAAAAACTTAAAAAAAATTTTTAATAAAATAAAAAAAAACAATCGAATTAATAAAAATGTTAAAAAAATGATTTATAATTTTAGTTATGCATTTTATACTAAAAATATTAATATAATAACATTTTATATTAAACAAACTTTAGAACGAAAAAAAACTCATAAAAAATTCATAAATAATATAGATAATATGCTTCAAGAATTTTTTAAAATGTTTTCCAATTTTATTGGCTATAGATTACAATTTAAAGGTCGTTTAAATAAATCAAAACGTAAAAAAAAAATGGTATTTCAAAAAGGTAAAATTCCATTAAATACTTTAGAATATGATATAAAATATCATTTTAATGAATTTAAAACACCTTCTGGTATCTGTAGTATTAAATTATGGGTTTTTTTTAAACCTTCAAAAATTTTATTTAATTCGAAAACTAAAAACAATTTTAAAAATATTGATTATGTTATTTCCTAAAAAAACTAAATATAAAAAACAATTTAAAGGTAAACTTGTGGGTAAAACAATAAAAGGTAGTAAGATTATTTATGGCAAATATGGAATAAAAGTACTAGAAGAAACACGTTTAACTTCAAGACAAATCGAAGCAACTCGTCGAATAATTATTCGAAAAATGAAAAGATTAGGATTTCTTTGGATCCGTGTTTTTCCAGATACGCCTGTAACAGCAAAACCAACTGAAAACAGAATGGGTAAGGGGAAAGGTTCGGTTGCATTTTGGGTATCAAAAGTAAAAAAAGGTCAAATTTTATATGAGATTAGTGGTATTTCTTTAGAAAACGCGAAAAAAGTTTTAAAAGCAGGTTCAAATAAATTACCAATTAAAACAAAATTTATTTATAAATAATTAGGCTTATAGTTTAATTGGTTAGAGCATACCGCTCATAACGGTAGAGTTGTAGGTTCAAATCCTACTAGGCCTAATTAAAAATTTTTAATGAACAAATTAAAAAACAAAAAAATAAAAAAATAATAAGTTATCAACAATTTTTAAAAAATAATTATTTAAAAACTAATAAATATAAATTAAAAAATATTTTATTTGAAAATCAAATTTTATATAAAAATTTAAATTTAGAATCACATGTAATTGAATTTAATAATTATGAAAATATTTATTTACCTTTTACATTAATTAAACTTGATGAAATTTCGACAATTAGTTTAAAATATGAAAATATTTTATTATTTAATTATGATTTAACATATAATATATTATATCAATTTAATAAAATAATGTTTAAAAATATTTTAAAACAACAAAAAAATAAAATAAAAGGTAGATTATTAGGTGGAAATTGGAATAATAAAAAAATTTTTATTTCAATTTTAGGTTTTATTTTTAGTATGAAACCTATAAATTTGAATAATTCTTTAAATTTTAAAAAAAAATTTAATTTTAATCAATATAATAAAAAAGGTTTTTATAAAAAAAAATTTAGCCCTATTAGATTAATTAATTGTTATAAATTAAAATATTTAAATTTTCAAATTAATAATATAAATAGTTCAAAAAAAAAGAACTTTCAAGAATTTCTTATATTCAAACTATCATACAAAATCAAAAACTAAAAAATTATAAATTTTAAAAAAATAGAAAAAGTGTTCTTTCAAGAAAAATACATGTTGAAAAAAATTTTTACATTTAATTATGCCACAATTCGATCAATTTTCTTTTTTTAATCAAGTTTCATGGTTTTTATTTTTTTTTTAATTTTTATTTTTTTATTACTTATTTTTTATTACCTAAAATTTGTTATAATTTAAAATTTAGAAAAAAAAAAATAAATTTTGATATAAAAAAAAAAAATCAAATTAATTTTGAAAAAAATAATATTATTTTTTTTTTAATTAATTCATATAAAATTTTTTGTTCAAATTTTGAATTATTTATTACGAAAAAACTATCTATATATAAAACAAATGAAAAATTTAAAATTCAAAAAACTCCAATTTTTAATGTTTTTTTAAATCAAAAAATAAATTTTTTTTAAATCAAAAATTTTTATTATTTAAAAAAATTTTTGTTTTTAATTAATTTTTTAAAATAAGTGTATAGCTCAGTTGGTAGAGCACCGGACTTTTAATCCGATGGTCTTGGGTTCAAATCCCAATACACTTATTGGGGATATATTTCAACTGGTAGAAAGTATGTTTTGCAAATATAAGGTTATCGGTTCGAATCCGATTATCTCCACATTTATTTTCTTATTAAATAAATTATGCAAAAAAAAATAAAAAAAAATATTAAACAAAGATATTTATTTAAAAATTTTGAAAAAAATAGATTAATATTAAAAATTATTTCAAAAAATTTAAATATAAAAAAAAATTTAAGATGGAAATTACAACAAAAATGGTTTTTTTTCCATCAAAATTCATCAATTACTAGAATTAAAAATTTATGTGTTTTAACTGGACGATCAAAAAGTATTTATCGTTTATTTAAAATTTCTCGAATTCAATTAAGAAAATTAGCATCAAATGGTTTTTTACCGGGTGTTTCTAAATATAGTTGGTAATATTATATGATTATAACAGATACTCTTTCAAATTTATTTTCAAAAATAAAAAACGGTTCTTTAGTAAAAAAATCAAAAATAGTACATCAAAAATCAAAACAAAGTATCAATATTTTAAATCTTTTAATTAAAGAAGGTTTTATAAAAAGTTATAAAATAAATTCAAAAAATCAATTGGATATTTATTTAAAATATAGAAAAAATAAAGCAGTTATTAATGATATTAAACGTTTATCAAAACCCGGTAAACGTTTATATATAACTAATAATGATTTATATAAAAAAAAACAGGATTTTATATTATTTCAACACCAATGGGTATTTTAACGGATTTACACGCAAAACAATTAAATGTTGGTGGTGAATTAATTTGTAAAATTTTTTAAAATTATGATTAAAATATTAAAAAAAACATTAAACAAAAAATATAATTTTTTTAAAAAGTTCGTTAGGTAATGTACATTTTTTCTTTATTGATAAAATGTTTATAATACCTAAAGAAATAAAAATTTCATCAATAAAAAATATTCTTTTTTTTGAAACATCTTTAGGTTCATTATCTTTAAAATTTATAGATAATACATATTTTTTTATTCAAAATAATCAATTATCAATAAGTTTAAATTTAAATAAAAATAAAAAAAATATTTTAAATTTATATAATAAATTAATTAAAATAAAAATAAAAGGTGTTATACAAGGTTTCAAAATGATATTATTTTTAAAAGGGATAGGTTTTAAATCTTTTATTGACGAAAATAACTTGATTTTAAAATTAGGATTTAGTCATAATATTGTTATAAAGATCCCATCAAATATTAAAATCATTAATCATTCAAATAGTTTAATTTTTAATAGTATTGATTATATTTCATTAAGTCAATTTGTGAATTATATTAAAAATCATAAAAAACCTGAACCATTTAAAGGAAAAGGTTTAGTATTCAAAAATGAAAAAATATTACAAAAAGAGGGGAAAAAAAGTAAAAAATAATTAAATATGATACAAAAAAAAAAAAATATTCAAGATAATACCTTAAATTTATTATTTAAATCAAAAAATATGTATGGAGAATCTTTAATTTCGACAAACAAAGAAATATTACCATTTATTTACGGTAGTCGACATAATCATACTATAATTAATCTAAAAAATGTTTCATTTTTTTTAAAACGTATTTTTAAATTAATCAAATATATTGTTCAAAAAAATGAAAAAATATTAATAATAGGGAATGCTGATGAAATTAAATTTTTATTTACTTCAGCATTTAAAAAAAAAAATTCGAATGTAATTTTTTTTAATAAAGAATGGATAAATGGTTTACTTACTAATCAAATCATGAATACAACATTTAATAAAGTAATTAATTATTTGATTAAAGAACAACAAATAAAATTAATTTTAATTATTAAGAGTTCCGTAAAAGATACTTTTTTAAATCAAGAAATTTCTACTTTAAAAATTCCAATTATTTCCTTAATAAATACAAATCAAACAATTAAAAATATAAATTATCCTATAATTACAAATTCTAAAATATTCAATCAATATATACAAATTCAATCAATATATACAATAATGTATTTATTACGTAAAATTTTTTAA